TATGGGGCTTACGTGGTAGTTGGAACAAAGACACATTTAGTTGTGAATTCAAACAAATGTGGCAGATAAGGCATATATCTGCACGGACTAATCAATAGTTCAAGTCACACACTCCCATAATCCATTTTCTCTTCAGAGAATTCCCTTCAACCATTAGTGTCAAATAAATAATACAATTTTTGGGGGGTTGAAGGGAAATATCCAAATACATGTTTTATTCTTTTCAATAATCCATATTTATAGCAATGAAATCCTATCGTTTCTACCCTGAGTGAAGTGATAAATGACTGATTACAAATATCTATGATCTATATTATTTATTCTTTATAAAGGACCCGAAATGCCTTGCTTACGTATCATTGGGAAGTGCATTAACATAAATACGGCAGTAAGCAGAGGTAATACAAAAGTGTGTAAACTATAAAAACGGGTCAGAGTGGATTGTCCTACACTAGCACTTCCGCGTAATAACTCTACCAAAGGCGATCCTATTACAGGAATAGCTTCCGGTACGCCTGTTACAATTTTGACTGCCCAATAACCAATTTGGTCCCGAGGTAAGGAATAACCAGTCACGCCAAAAGATGCGGTCAATACAGCCAGAACTACACCTGTAACCCAAGTCAATTCGCGAGGTTTTTTAAAGCCACCGGTGAGATACACACGAAATACGTGCAGGATCATCATTAGGACCATCATACTTGCCGACCATCGATGAACTGATCGGATTAACCAACCAAAGTTAGCTTCAGTCATTATATATTGAACAGAAGCAAAAGCCTCAGTAACGGTCGGGCGATAGTAAAAAGTCATAGCAAATCCCGTAGCTACTTGTACTAAAAAACAAGTAAGCGTAATTCCGCCTAAACAATAAAATATGTTGACATGGGGAGGAACGTATTTACTAGTTATATCATCTGCAATCGCCTGAATCTCAAGACGTTCTTCGAACCAATCATAGACTTTATTGAGATAGGTAAATCCAGGGAACTCCCCCTCCGAGAACCGTATATGAGAATTTCATCTCGTACGGCTCAAACAGAAACACCAAAATACTGGCTATAACGGATATGTGTAATAAAAAGTTTGAAACTTCTTTAATCCTCTGATTCACCCTTTCTCTGAAGATACGAAAGAATAAAAATCTGAAAGCTCTTCTTTGTGGTTATAATGCCAAAATATCAAGTTGGCTCATTCGTCTTTATGTTGATCAGGCCTCTTGAATCCTCTATTCACCTATTTTTTGATTTTCTTTGATTTTTTATTTGTGTGTAATGCGGTTTTACTTCTGTTTTCTTTATTATTGATAGGAATTCTCTTGTTAAGACCCTATGAATCGATTAAAACCTCAGATTCATACTACAACCACGATGATTCAAGAAAACCTTCAAACTAAGTCCAAAAATTACCTGAGTAAGAATCATTGGATCATCACTTATTCAATGAATAGATATACTGAATAAAAATCCAAAGAAAGGTTTGTCCCTTAATTAAAATAAGCATAAACGGGAAAAAGAATAAAAATCTTTCGATTTATCACACTTCTAACCCTCTTTTTTTTAACTCTTTTTTGGTTCACTCTTTTTTTTGGAGTCCGGCCCGCGAGGTCTTAATATTAAATATGAATCATAGTTATAATAGTTTGTAATCTATTTCCTATATTCCGCGCGTTCCGGATACTATAATGAATATCCGACGAGGTAAAACCATCTGTATCAAGATGACAGAACCGCTCTCTGTAGTATCCATAGGATCAATTATAACAAGTCACACACTCATATTCCGGAAATACAGAAACAAAGAAATTCCACGGTCAAACTACCAAAAAAAAGAATGGGCTAAAAAAGACCTAACTGCTTCACTTTGTAGTGAAAAGCTATTTAGTAGTTCTTGTGAATCTAATTCATTAAAATTCCGTCCAGTAAAATGGAAGAATTATAAATCTCCAAAATAATAGATAGGAATATCGCAAATAGAGCCATTGCGATACCCATCAAAGGAGTAGTTCCCCAACCCGGAGCTACTTTACCATATTCCGAATTCAATGGTTTCAATAAATTCCCTACACTAGTTCGTCTTGGACCAGATCTAGAACTATTCTCAATGGTTTGTGTAGCCATAAATCCTATTTTTGTATTCATTGAGAGCCGTTGACTTTGTATACCATTATATTGTAAATAAATGATCTTATCATAGATCCGTTGTGGTCTTAAACTTATATAATAATGGAAACAGCAACCTTAGTTGCCATCTCTATATCTGGTTTACTTGTAAGTTTTACTGGGTACGCCTTATATACTGCTTTTGGGCAACCCTCTCAACAACTAAGAGATCCATTCGAGGAACACGGAGACTAGTTGAAGTAATGAGTCTCCCAATATTGGGAGGCTCATTACTTCAATTGAGATAATCAAAAATCATTTCATCTTTTTAGTTGGAACTTTAGGCGGTTCCCGAAAAAAGATAGCGAAAAATATTATTCCTAGAGTCGAGACTAAGAGGAATGTATAAACCAATGCTTCCATAGATTCGATTGTGGTTTACAATTATAGCTTCCATGCCTGTTTATTTTGGAGCGTCTCCCGAATAACTAAAGAGAAAGAGTCAAAGAAAAGGCAACGATTCAAATCCAGATTTATCCGGTACCCTGTTTATGTTAAATCAAAAAAAGATAAGAAATCAATCTTGTATCAAACTACTTGTCTTCTTGTAGTCGGATCCCCAAGTTTTTGGAATGCTCCAAATTCTACTTGAGCATCCAAATCTGGGTCAATACCGGCAAAAACATCTCGGAACAAGGTTCTAGCACCATGCCAAATGTGTCCGAAGAAGAAGAGCAGAGCAAACGAAGCATGTCCAAAAGTAAACCAACCCCTTGGACTGCTACGAAAAACACCATCGGATTTCAAAGTAGCACGATCTAATTCAAAAATTTCGCCCAATTGAGCGCGTCTAGCATATTTTTTCACAGTAGCAGGATCACTATAACTGACTCCATTCAGTTCGCCACCATAGAACTCCACAGTTACACCTACTTGTTCGACACTATACTTCGACTCTGCCCTTCTAAAAGGAACATCGGCTCTAACAATTCCGTCTCCATCTACCAAAACAACCGGAAATGTTTCAAAAAAAGTAGGCATACGACGTACAAAAAGTTCACGCCCTTCTTTATCTCTAAAGATAGGGTGTCCTAACCACCCAACAGCTATTCCATCCCCGTTGTCCATTGAGCCCGCTCTGAACAATCCCCCCTTTGCCGGATTATTACCAATGTAATCATAAAAGGCTAATTTTTCAGGAATTTTAGACCAAGCTTCTGATAAACTTTGATTTTCGGATAGCCCAGCACCAATTCTTCGATATATTTCTTGCTGGAAGTATCCCTGATCCCATTGATAACGAGTGGGACCAAATAATTCAATCGGGGTAGTTGCTGAACCATACCACATAGTTCCAGCAACAACAAAAGCGGCAAAAAAAACAGCAGCGATACTGCTGGAAAGGACGGTTTCAATATTTCCCATACGTAATCCTTTGTATAGACGTTGGGGCGGACGGACACTAAGATGGAATAGGCCGGCTAATATGCCCAATGTCCCTGCTGCAATATGATGAGAGGCTATTCCGCCCGGAACAAAAGGATCAAAACCGTCCACACCCCACGCTGGATTTACAGATTGTACCCTTCCGGTTAGTCCATAAGGATCGGACACCCATATTCCAGGGCCATACAACCCCGTTACATGAAATGCGCCAAACCCAAAACAAGCCAACCCTGAAAGAAATAAATGAATTCCAAAAATCTTAGGTAAATCTAAAGAAGGTTTTCCTGTACGTTCATCAGAAAATATTTCTAGATCCCAGTACACCCAATGCCAAATAGCTGCCAAAAAACACAAGCCGGAAAACACAATATGTGCCCCCGCCACACCTTCGTAACTCCAAATACCCGGATTCGTTATAGTACCTCCTGTGATACTCCAACCGCCCCACGAATTGGTTATTCCTAAACGAGTCATGAAGGGTATAACAAACATACCTTGTCTCCACATTGGATCAAGAACAGGGTCAGAGGGATCAAAAACCGCTAGTTCGTATAGAGCCATCGAACCGGCCCAACCAGCAACTAGAGCTGTATGCATTATATGGACAGAAATCAAACGACCCGGATCATTCAATACGACGGTATGAACACGATACCAAGGCAAACCCATGGAAATACCCCTTTCTCAACGAATAATAGACACTATGTAACTTTATTGCATTGGATGGAAAAAAAAAAAAACTATGCTCGGGACCCCCCCCTTTCAGTAGATTATCTCGAGGAAAGAATTAATATTTGTTCTATTCTTTTAGTAATAATAGACGAATTCTGTTTGGAGGAACAAAAAGAAGCAGATCTATTCTATACCCGATAAGTACCAATACGCAATGGTAGGGGGGATTGATCCCACTTTCATTTTCTATGAGTGAAGACATACATATTTGTTCATATCATTCAAAAGACCCACTCGTTTCGTAAAAATTTTCCTTTATTTAGTCATAATCATTTGGTTTTCTTTTTTTATGTTATGAACTTATTCAATTTCATTTATGTATAAACTATGAGAAAGGATAATCTTATTAAGACAATAAACCCGTTGTTACGCTTCCACATCAAAGTAAGATATAGTACTTAATTCTTTTTTTCTTTCATTTAATGCCTATTGGTGTTCCAAAAGTACCTTTTCGAAGTCCTGGAGAGGAAGATGCGTCTTGGGTTGACATATAGTGCGACTTGTCAGATATATTGGGTCACATGGGATTTCCCCATTCTCTCCCCTGATCGAGATATCCTCCCTTTCGCCCAAAAAAGATTGATTGAATCATCAAAAATTTGGAGCGTGAAATGCAATTAAATTATATTTATTTTTGGGGAGGGGTATCCAAATTAATATTATCAATTAGAATAATTTATGGTTTAGAATAATTTATGGTTGGCTCGATTGGACCAATAAAATGAAGTATTCAGGCTCCGTTTAGAAAAAACCCAATTGGTAATATATCTATGAATTACTACTTTTATCATATCATATTATATTTATAAATACATATTTGATTCTATTTATAATAGAAACAGGAGCGATCTCAAACTGTTTAATCAATCGAGTCATATAATGAATACATTGAATATTTAGCGGAAGACATGAAATAGATTGAAAAAAAAAAAAGCCATAGCAAAAGACGTGGTATTGGGGCATTTGCCCTATATGTGCAAATAAAAATCGGGCCTATCTTTACTCGGAGTAGAGGCATAAACCTAAAAAAATGGAAGAAACCCGTTCAGGAACAAGAAAATAGCATCGTGATTTGGATTCGATCTCGATGAAACAATACATCAATGAGAAGTTCGTTCGATAAGTTTAGTAAATGATTTAATTTATATATATATATTTTTTATATATAGGTAAAGTAAACAGGCCAAACCTAATCTTTCTTGAAAAATGGAAGAAAAAATCCTTTGTTAGAAGTTCGAAGGAGCCCGCTATGAAAAAAGAATGCGGGCTCTAATCTACACATTGATTCTTTTTTTTTTCGCGATTTTTGGTAAACCGTATGCATCAAAAGGTGCGCGTACGGTTCCTAAGGATACAATTATATCCTAATCAACCGACTTTATCGAGAAAGATTACTTTTTTTAGGCCAAGAGGTTGATAGCGAGATCTCGAATCAACTTATTGGTCTTATGGTATATCTCAGTCTAGAGGATGATACCAAAGATCTGTATTTTTTTATAAACTCTCCGGGGGGGTGGGTAATACCCGGAGTAGCTATTTATGATACTATGCAATTTGTACGACCAGATGTACAGACAATATGCATGGGATTAGCCGCTTCAATGGGATCTTTTATTCTGGTCGGAGGAGAAATTACCAAACGTCTAGCATTCCCTCATGCTCGGCGCCAATGAGTTTTCTATTTGAGAGAGAAAAAAGAAGACTATGCCTTCGCCATATGAAATATGACTATTAAGTAATAATAGCATGGCATTTTGAATTCGATATGAGAAATCTTTTTTTTTTTTTATTTTTTTTTTTTCAAAAATCATTAGATTATATATCGAAAGAGTAGTATGGGATAAAGGGCATTTCCGATTTTATCTGATCTATCGGAAGCCTATTGCAGCGTCACAAACTTTTTTGTTTTCACACCAGAAAGCTAATAACAATATTTATCTTATGAAAGAATACAAAAAAAGAGAAACTTTGGGATTGCTGAGTAACAGACTAAATAAATATATAAAGCAACGGAGCCATCATAGTATTTTTTAACTATTCCAAAATAAAATAAAATGAAGGATGGTTATTGGATTATTTACCGATCTGGGTCTGATAGACCCTATATTTTATGTCTCTTCGATGCGATGAAAGGTAAAAAGTAAATTCCATTGTATAGCCGTATGCAATGCGCAAAAGATGCCTGTACGGTTGTTCAATTCTATCTTTTGTTTTTCGTATTATTATTCTTTACTTTATTTAATTTCTTCTCTTTGATTTATCTTCAAGATAGAAGAACCATTTATTAGGTTATAGAATCAGGGTAATGATCCATCAACCTGCTAGTTCTTTTTATGAGGCACAAACAGGAGAATTTATCCTGGAAGCGGAAGAACTGCTAAAGCTACGCGAAACCATCACAAGGGTTTATGTACAAAGAACGGGCAAACCCTTATGGGTTGTATCCGAAGACATGGAAAGAGATGCTTTTATGTCAGCAACAGAAGCCCAAGCTCATGGAATTGTTGATCTTGTAGCGGTAGAATAAAAAATAAGAGGGATTTCTCGTGCAAATACGCCATTTGAAATTTTATCTTCTTACCGGGTTTGATATAGTATTCTATTAATTAATCTATTAATATAGAACTAATTCCTAATCGGCCGGTTAGGATCGATCTAAACCAGCTCATTATGTATACGAGTCAAGATGCCAACTATTAAACAACTTATTAGAAAGACACGACAGCCAATCAGAAATGTCACGAAATCCCCCGCCCTTGGGGGATGCCCTCAGCGACGAGGAACATGTACTAGGGTGTATGTGTGACTCGTTCAGAGCATGGACTGGGACAAAATAAAAGAACCCATTTTTCCAGTATCAGTGATCAGTACCAGTAAATGGGATAAAATGGAAGAACTCCATTCACTATCTAAAAAGTATCTATCATATCCTTCTATTGTGTATCAAAATTTATGGTTTCTATTGGTGTAAATCCAATTGTCTCAATTTTAAATTTAAGATGATAAAGAATTTCCCATTGGTAGCAAATGTTTATCCATTAAGCGGGAGAAATCCTATTTAAAAGGCAGAAAGATTATGCCCTTTCTCTTGCAACAACGGACTAAGAGGGTCAGCTACACAGCTAATCTTCACTTCATAATTAAATACCGTTACTGTATAGGTAGATCTAGTTGTGAAAGACTGATTACTGAATAATTCATGGGTAGAGCCAAAGAGCGTGAACTGTACAAGTTAACAATAGCATTGATTAAATGAAAGAAGGGGCTCCGGTGTATAGAAGGGACCTCGCCGTTTAAGAAGTAACCATAGAAACGATGGAACCCACTATTTTATTCATTTATATTTACTACTTTTTTTGTTTTTATTTAATATGCTTTTTTTATTATTTAGTATCAACACAATTTCTTATTTCGAGGTGAAATGCCTAGAAAAAAAAAAGAACAAATCGTGGTCGGGAAGGTTATAGTAGCAAAAGCCATTGGAGTTTTTATTTTATACATTGGAAGAATCCGTCTTGTTATTAATAAACTAGTAAAGGGGAAAGGAATAACTGAAAGAAAGGAAATCAATTAGTTATTTATCAAAGTTTCATTTATTCAATGACCAGAATTAAACGAGGATATATAGCTCGGAGACGTAGAACAAAAATTCGTTTATTTGCATCAAGCTTTCGAGGGGCTCATTCAAGACTTACTCGAACTATTACCCAACAGAAAATAAGAGCTTTGTTTTCGGCTTATCGGGATAGAGGTAGGCAAAAGAGAGATTTTCGCCGTTTGTGGATCACTCGTATAAATGCAGCAATTCGCGGGAATTGCATATACTATAGTTATAATATTTTAATAAAAAATCTTTACAAGGGGCAATTGCTTCTTAATCGTAAAATCCTTGCGCAAATAGCTATATTAAATAGAAATTGTCTTTATACGATTTCCAATGAGATTCTAAAATAAGCAGATTGGAAGGACTCCATAGGAATGTTTTCCATTTTAATGGAGTGCACTGGAGAATTAACTCCGGGAAGGTAGAATAGAAATTAGTATGATAAAATAGAATAATATAAGAAAGTTGGCAAAATGAACAAACAAGACGTTCAATAAAAAAAGATTGATTTTTTTTCCCCAATTCTTTTTTTTTTTTCTTATGACACGACAATAAAATAATAAAATTTGGATTCGCGAATTTTTCGAACAAAACATCAATCTGCCTTTGAGTTCGTATTGGAATGGAATTTTGATTCAAGTGAAGAGTAGCCTATCTTTTTTTGATTCTAAGACCCGTAGTTCTAGCGGTCGACTCACCTCTTTCAAATTGTTTCTCATTATTAAGAAAAGGTAACAAAGATAAAATACGAGCTTGCTTTATAGCACTAGTAATTAATCGTTGTTGTTTTAAGTTTAATCTATTCACCCGTCTAGATAATATTTTTCCTTGTTCACTAATAAATCGACTAATTAAACTCATGTTTCTATAATCAATTCGATCCCCCGACTGGATCGGGGGCAAACGCCTACGAAAAGATCGCTTGGATTTAAAATAGAGTCGCTTGGATTTATCCATGATTTGTTTATTCCTTATCCCGAAAATCCTATTTTATTTCGTCGGGTATTTTTTTTTTGTTTGTTTATCTTTAAATATATGGTATATATAATATATGTCATTTTTCATCTTCCTTGGAAGGGTGACATACGGGCGATCGCGATCGGTTCGATCTATTTCTTTATCTCCCCATGAATTGTATGTTTGTAACAAAAGGGACAGAATTTTCTCAATTCCAATCGACTAGGCGTATTGTGTCGATTCTTTTGAGTAATATATCTGGAAATACCAATATTCATTGATTCCTTATTAGCACCATTCCGAACAGCACAATTGGTACATTCCAAAAAAACTGTTACTCGAACATCTTTACCCTTGGCCATTAACCTCCTTTGTATTTTTGATTCACTCAACTATTCTATTTTCCGATCCAAAGAGAAGAAAGGAACGAAAAAAAATAGAAGTTGCTAACTCGAAATCAAATTATGAAAGATTTAGTTGCAATCAAGATAGTAATAATAAGTAATACAAAAATTTCTAACTATATTTAGAATCCCAGTATAGTATTTCGTTTTTCATTTAAGTATTTTATTTTGTATGATATTGTTGACCTACCCATCAATTTCCATTTACGTTCTCATTCTCTTATCATATTAATTCAAATAAAATTTGAATTCGAGCCCCGGCCTGAGTTACGAGTTTCACTGAAGTTGAATCCACTTTTATTCTTTCTCTTTTCGAACTTATTATAATTTAAAAAATTCTAAAATGAAAAGAACGGAAGGGGAGGGATTAGTCACAGATATTTTATTATATCTCTAATCTTCTTCACCCCTTCCCATGTAACTAACTAGAATGAAAAAAAGGGGAATATCAACGCATCCGGGAATAAACGATTGATCTCTATCAATAGACCTGCTAAAAACCCGAACCATATGGTACTTACTACCGGTGCCACGGAGAGATATGTTTTTAGATCTCGCATTTTATTTTAAATCCTCCCTCTTTATTTTAATTTGTAATACATATATGATCAGACGTATATGTAGTTAATGATCACTTGTATTTGTCCGCGGAATCCCTAATTAAAATTGAAATGTACAATGATTCAGTAGAATATTCCTTTTCTTAAAAAAAAAAATACGCCTTTTTCTGTCCCAGCATTCACGAAAAATATTCATTTTTTTTACAGCGGGTTTCATTATACGTAACGTATATAAGTCTTTTACTATAATAAATTATATGTTATATGAATACGTTATAGTTATATATAATATATGAGATCAAAAAGAAGAAATCACAAGATAATTTTTGTATATGAATGGAGGAAATAAAGATGTGGAAAACAATACAGGGATTCTCTACAATGACACTGTAGACCAATTGAAAGGGATGTAGCGCAGCTTGGTAGCGCGTTTGTTTTGGGTACAAAATGTCACGGGTTCAAATCCTGTCATCCCTACCTATTGCTTATCTTATGAGCAGTAATCGTAACGAGGGATCAATTGAAATCGATTAAATAAAATTGGGCATCCAGAACATGATCAATCTTTAATTTGACTCTCTTCTATAGAATAGTATATGCATGCAAAAATGGATTAGGGTTACAAGATTTTTAGTGTGAGAATAAAGCGCTCTTAGTTCAGTTCGGTAGAACGTGGGTCTCCAAAACCCGATGTCGTAGGTTCAAATCCTACAGGGCGTGATTCCATTCTTGTTATTCTTAGGTCGAAAATAACACTGAAATAATTGAACAGGAATCTAAATTTGACCTCCTATGTATTAAAATTGAAAATTAAAGCAAGTGGGGGGTCAATCAAAAAAAGAGATATTAATTAATCAAAGGTCCAACTGATCACCACGTCTGTATTGTAAATATGCAGTTACAAATAATCCAGCCAAAGTAATAGGAATTAGACCTAAGACAATTCCAAATAGAAAAACTTCAATCATTTCAATTTGTTTGAAAGAGGAAAAGGAGAGGGAATATCTATTCTTAAATTTTAATTCGTATTGACCATGAATCTCAATGACCAAGAATTGGAAATTGGCACGGTAAGAAACTAGAGAATATATGGAATAACACAGAAAGATTTTGTTTTTTTTATGAATTGTTCGTTCAATTAATTTCAAATAAGTCGTATCTTGCTCAACCCGATAAATAGAGCGGAAGTTATAGTTAAAACCGCTAGTAGAAAACCGAAATAACTAGTTATAGTAGGCATAAAGAAGCTAAATGAAATATGTTATTTTTATACATATGTTTGTTTATAAAGCACTTCCCTAAATTTCTAATTTTGAAAGATACAAACAAGAATCAGCAAAAATACCAATGGAACTTATTCTTTCAATTGAAAGTTTTTGATCCATCAATCATTATAGACAGTAATAACAAAAATGGAGTGACATAGGTAAGAAATCAATTCATCATCTGTGATATCTAAGCATCCCGTGATTCCGAATCAACAGGATTCGTTGTGCAACTCTTAAAAAGGAATATTCCTGTACTAATATTCTAATTAATAATCAAAATCTTAAATAAGAAAAAATTGTGTTGTGTAACTTCATTCAAAAAAGAAAACGGAATAGCTTTCAAATTGGAAAATCTTTTCTATTTTTATTTTATTTTGATCTTTTTTTTTTATTATTGTATCGAATACATTGTGTATTTTCGAATAAAGAGTGACCTTATATTCTAATAGAATAGGATGCCTTTTCCTTTAACTTTATTACTTACTTGAATTTGAACTCATTAGAGTCAGTAGTAGGTTCATTCGCATTAATATCTCTAATGAGAAGAAAGTTTCGCATGATTTAATCGTGCGAAACTTATCTATTTTGTCTTTACATATTTAAAATCAGAAAGCCCCGCCCTTAGAATTAAATTAGATCAATAAAGAAGGACCCTTGGGGTCTATAATACAACAATGCGTCCATCGAGAATATTTATTATTTTATTCCTTGTTTGTTCTCTTTCTTTCATCGAAGACTATTGGCTAGTCTTACTTGTTACTGGACAACTAACCAATTCCTTAAAAATGAAAAAAAAAAAGGGGGGGGGGTTCCAACAAAAAACATCTTCTACAAACACAAAAAGAAAGAATATTTCTAAATTTCGCATTGAATTGAATTGTAGGAGAAGGTAATATGTGAATCTCCCTCGCGAATTATTTGAAAGCAACCCGTCGGATTCACATTTTATCTGATCTTCAGTTTCTAATCCCAAGCCAATAATGGGGATAACCCTTATACTACTACCGGAATTTGAAAAATTTTCTATTCAATTGAATGGTATATAATTCTACATCGACAGGCAACAATAAAAGAAAAAAGAAATTATTTAGCACTACATTTCGATACTAATTGTGAAATTGCGTTGCTGTGTCAGAAGAAGGATAGCTATACTGATTCAGTATACTCTAAAGACACCCTTGGTACACTATTGACGATCTCACAAAGATTCAATTTCAGTGAATTCCCATTTACTGATCTCATCTTTTACGGAATCGATCCCCTTTTGACTGTACAAGAATACGTGGAGCTCGGCATGTCTGGAAGCACAGGAGAACGTTCTTTTGCTGATATTATTACCAGTATTCGATACTGGGTGATTCATAGCATAACTATACCTTCCCTTTTCATTGCGGGTTGGTTATTCGTAAGCACGGGTTTAGCTTACG